CTTACTAGATGATCCCTCTAGAGGAGAGGGATTATATGAAATCCGTCTAGTCTAGTTACTTCGTTCTCTATTTCTACTGGCAGGATCCTGAGGAAAAGAATTTCGTTTCCACCGAGCTGAAACAATATGCGATGCGGGTGGTTCTAGTAAACCAAAACCATTCTCTTCCAGCTTGTTTGGCTTCAATTTCCCTTTTACAACACCAAAATAGAAGATCTAGTTACGATTGGAACTAAACTTTTGTATCTTCATCCATGGATCCTTAGTCATACTTATTCAATTGGAAGACTGGATCCAGTTCAAAAAAATTATGTTTCACGACTACATAATCCATTTTTATTTATTAAAAATAAAAATAAATTTCTAATAGGACTTTGGATACAAATCGTGAGAATGTATGTTCTTCCTCAAATATGCTATTGAGAGGTAAAGGATTAAACCTTTTTAAGAAATAAAGTTTTTGATCGGAGTATGAAAAAAAACGGAGATACCCCTTCCCTTAACTATTTAAGTTTTTAATAGAACGAATCACACTTTTACCACTAAACTATACCCGCTACATATACATTATTGTATATAAATGGACTATTTGTCGAACAAAGGAGTGAGACGCAATCAAGATAGGATCCAAATTATGGTGTTGACGCATATTTAGTCCTGTTAGCCAGGGACTTAAAAGGGTAAAGGGCACAAAGCTTTTCAAATTTTCGAATTTTTTAAATAACATACATAAATTTCAATAAGACTATATATATATATCCTTGTTTTGTTGGATTGCTAGTATTTTCGGATTGAAGGGGTCATTGAAGCTAGACAAAAAGAGGTACTGGCCTGGCCGGTACTTAACTAAGACCCGGCCAGGGCCGGGGGAATAAATCTTTCGTACAAAATCAAAGAAGTAAGGTATTCTTTCTATTGTATTGTAGATACTTGTTTCGAATCATTATCTAAATGTAATTCCTGATCAAATTCGTTCTTTATTTACTCTGAACTTACTTATTTTATATTAATGAAAAATAGGAAATTCCTAATATAAAATTTTATAATTGCATTTTATTTAATTATAAAATATTATAATATAATAATATTATATTAATATATATGTATATATGTAATATTAATATATATATGTATATATGTAATAGTAATAGTAATATATATTAATATTAATTCATAATATATGAAATATTAAAATAAAATAAAGAAAATATTGAATTCTCCATAATTTCTTTAATTTAAATTATTTCGATTTTCTTTTCCATTTGGAGTTTGGTTTGGAGAGATGGCTGAGTGGACTAAAGCGTCGGATTGCTAATCCGTTGTACGAATTATTCGTACCGAGGGTTCGAATCCCTCTTTCTCCGCTCGCTCTGATTACTCGACCCGCTTGATACTTTCGATTTCGAACTTTCAAAAGGAATTTCAATTCCTTGAATTTATCATAGGTAAATTTATAGAATAGATAAAATAATAAGAAAAGTTTAGAAAAAAAAATTATTCCTCACGTCCAGGATTACGTCCTGGATCATTAGATAAGAATCCGAAGATGAAGAGAGAAACAAAGAATATCACTACTGTGTAAACAAAGAGTTTAAGACTAAGCATTACACAACCTCCAAAATAATCTTATTTTCGAAAAAGGGAATAGATTACCTATTTTTTCTTTTCAACACATCTACTATTTTGTTTAATTTGTTTGTTTAATTTTACACGACCCCCTGCAAAACAAAAAAATTCAATTTTGGAAAAGAAAGTCATTTTTACGAATTTCTTTGTATTGTATGTAATAAGATTTTTCTTTCTTACTTACAACTTACAAAAAACTTCTTGTCATATCGACAATTAGGTATTGTACGGGACCTAGACCCAGTAAACTCTTTGCTCACTGAAAGGTGAGAACGAGTAAATAAGCTGATCCAAATTCATCTTTGCGGTTATTTAATATTAATATACAATAATATTAATATACAATAATTGAAATTTTTGAATCGAGGGTTTATAATAATAATGTAATACTTAGTCGATCTTATTCATTTTTCGAATTTTATTATCGAATAAATCATGAATAGATTTGGATTTGGCAAAATGAGTCTATTTGGCAAAGTATTAAAAATTTTATCGAAAACTTACAGCAGCTTGCCAAACAAAGGCTAATAGAAAAAAGAAAAGAGGTATAACAGGCATAACATCTACGATTGGATTGAAAACCGCATAAGCTTCGGGCAATTTGGCAAAGAAAAAACTGTTTGAATAAAGGACAGAATTAAGACAGATACAGATTAAGCTAAAGATATTAAACATAACAAACATTTCGTTCTTGTGTATTAGATAATTTTATTTTGATTGAATTATTTTTATAAGGGAAAAATGAAAAAGAAAGGAATTCTACTTTCATATATTATCTTAATTGAATTCTATGTAATGATCAATGAATTTTTTACATTATATATATAATTTATATGTCTTAAATCCTAGCAACAAAAATATGCTACATATGTATTTCATATGTATTTATTTTTCATATGTATTTATTATGTATTACGTATTATGTAATGTACTTTTTTGGGTATTTTTTTTTGGGGGGGGGGGGGTTGACCAATAACTAATAAGACTAGTAGTCTTTACTAGTGCCAAAGGATAAAAATGGGGCGTGGCCAAGCGGTAAGGCAGCGGGTTTTGGTCCCGTTACTCGGAGGTTCGAATCCTTCCGTCCCAGATCCTATCTATCAGAAACAGAAGATAGGATCACACTGTATCCCACATAAAACAAAAAATCTTTAAGAGAACAAAAAGTTGTTCTGAATTCTTAGAATGTATTTTTTTTTTCATTTTTAATTAAAATTCTTTTTTGGTTTATCATTCACATTCAGAATATGCTCGTACTATGTTATATTCATTTTTAAGTTAGTTACCCATTTAACTAAATTGAATATAACATATTCATCAAATGTGAATTATCACATAATGCATTCTGAATTGCAGCGTGAAACAAAGGCATCCCTCTTCCCTTCCACACAACGCCTAAAGTAAAAAATCGGTATCCCAATTTTTCTATGTGGAGATGATACTAAAGAGTAGCGAGTTTTTGTTACTAATTTCATCAGTTTCATCATCAGTCTTAGAAAACCTCTAAAGTTGTGGTATGGTAACAAAATAGGAGAATTGTCGGAATTCCATTTCTTTCTATCTTATATCTTAGATTCCTCAAATAAAAATTATTGTAAATATATGTTTGTAAATCCATGTAATGTAAAGTAAGGATTGGGGGAAATTAGTATATTTCATATACTTGTACTTGAACTTTTTTATGAAATTGATGGAAAAATTGTCGAACCTGAAGTAAAACAAAATACAAAAAAATCCATATACCATATAACCATAAAAAATCCATATGATCATATCATATAAAATAAACAAGGTAAAATCCTATACTCATATATATAATATAATTGTAATTATATAATTGTAAATAATTGTAATATGTTTAATAATATTTTTTTTTTTTTTTTTATTTAATAATATTTAATATTTTTTTTATGAACTCTTGGTTGGTACTTGAAAAAATATGATAAATCAATAGTTTCTAGAAATTTACGACCTTTTGTTTTGGGGTCGTTGGACGAGTTTATTTGATTAATAATGGATTTTGCTCCAGTTTTTTAAACTAAACATATTAAATTAAAATTAAGAAATTTTAGTTTTATAGTTTTTTTGTTTGTTATGTTTGTTATATTATATAAATATGTATCCTTCATGATTGACCATCTTGAACAATCTGTTGGAGATGTAAATGAGTCTTTAGCAAACGTTTTTTTTTTATAAATATGTTTTATTCATATGATAGAATATCGAGGTAAATAAATTTGATCCTTACTGAACTTTATCCTTATCCCAGATTCGCAAAAAGTATATAGAATACTTTTCTATCCATAGGTAGAAAGTATGGACTATTATATACTGCTTGTTGAGCCAATGACTATTCATGATTACACATATTAAATGAAATATATTTAAGGTTAAATATATTTCATCGTGGTTTGAAATTCAATTGAATTTTATTTTTTTATATTAGAGGAATGTTATGGTAAAACTTCGTTTGAAACGATGTGGTAGAAAGCAACGTGCGACTTGAAGGACATGATCGGCTGTGGATTTTTACATCCACCATTTTCCATAAAAATGAAGATGCTCTTGTCTCGACATAATTTGTTCTGTTCCGTTAGGAATCTAATTTGTCTTAGATTGATAGTACGTGATGGAGCTCGAGTAGAAAAGATTGATTTATTTATCAAGGGGAAGAATCTAGGGTTAGTGCTAATCAATCAATAAGTTAGACCAACTTTGTAAATATATCCTCAATATCAATATAAAAAAATCGAAAGGTTTAAACTTGAAACAAGTAAAAAAAAAAAAAAACTTTTTTTTTTTCAATAAAAAGAAAGGTGTATCCTAGGAAATCAATTCTTCGTATTCTATTTCTATGGGTATTCCATTTATATAGAAGAAAATAACAAAAAACAAAAGGTATGTTGCTGCCCTTTTGAAAAGGAGTAAGGATCACCGAAGTAATGTCTAAATCCAATGATTTTACAAAAGAAAGATAAAGGATTCCGGAACAAGGAAACACTATTTTCAATTGTCTCAAGAAAGGGATCAGAATAATTGACTCGGGATGAGACAAACAAAAGAGGTTAGAGACGGCTCAATAAATGTTTAAGGATTCCCCTGGGACTATGTCAGAATTACCCAACTTGAGTTATGAGTACGAATGAAATTTTTTTTTCTCGAGTTCGAGCCGTATGAGGATAAAACCTCTTATACGTTTCTGGGGGAGATTGTTTATGTGCATCTATCCCAATGAGCCATCTATCGAATCGTTGCAATTGATGTTCGATCCCGACGAGAAGGGAGAGATCTTCGAAAAGTGGGTTTTTATGATCCGATAAATAATCAAACTTATTCAAACGTTCCTGCTATTCTATATTTCCTTGAAAAAGGTGCTCAACCAACAGGAACTGTTTCTGACATTTTTAGGAAAGCAGATTTATTTAAAGAAAAAATTTCGAGTTAAAGTTAATTAGTTAAAATGAAAAGTTAATTAAAAGAAAAAAGACCAAAATAAAGAAAAAAAGACCAAAATAAAGAAAAAAAGGGGGGAGGAATAAATATATATATAGTGTAATTATTTACTTACAATTTATTATATATAATCTGTCCTTTTCCTGTTATAGGAATCCAGCAACAAACAAGGAATTAATCTTGTTTATCCTTTATTGATTGAATAAACCTGTCTGTCTTTATCTCTTCCTTATTTTATAAAAATTTCTGATTTATTTATATTTTTTTTTTTGTTTGTGCCAATCCAACAAAAATCTTTATTTGATTTACTTCAGTTTTTTATTCGTTTTATCACCATTCTAGTCATATTTATATTGACAATGTTATATTGAACAAATATAATTGATCGTAGATAAAGAAATCTCTTTATCCTGACCCTATCCTATATTGTATTATTGGATTTGGTTTTCAATTCACTTCAGTCAAATGACGGGTTTGTATTGCCGGGTTTGTTTACTGTCATAGAAGATGTTTTTTTTTCCTTAACTCGGGTTAAATAAAAAAATGTATAAATAAACGGTTGGTCCGTCGGAATTTTGGCATTTCTATTAGGAATTTGGTGTTTTTTACTATGATCTATACATTTTTTTCTAATTGATCAATAAATCAACAAGAAAGATTTGTTCTTAGTTCAATGTTTTGATGGGGTCGCGCAGTCTAATTCAATTGGTTTTTTATTTCGATCGTATCTACATATCCAACTTTTGTTTTGAAGGGTTGGGTTGCTAACTCAACGGTAGAGTACTCGGCTTTTAAGTGCGACTATGATCTTTTACACATTTTGATGAAGCAATAAATTCGTCCAGACTTTTGGTAGAGTCTATAAGACCACGACTGATCCTCAAAGGTAATGAATGGAAAAAGCAGCATGTCGTAATACGTAATATAATAAAATAATAGATTTATTATTTTATTTTCATTGAAAAAATTTCAAATTAAAATGAAAGTGAAATTAAGAATTTCTCCTTACTCAATTCTTACAATTTTTTTTGGTAGGGAAGTGGACAAAACAAATTCAAATTTATAGTTTGGTCTAGTGAATAAATGGATAGAGCTTCATGGCTCCAATTCCAATTCTGATAAACCAAAAAGCAACGAGCTTATGTTCTTAATTTGAACTAAATGATTACCCGATCTAGTTAGACGTTAAAAATGGATTAGTGCCTGGTACGGGAAAGGATGGGGTCTCCCGTGAGGAGACCATTGATTCTTTTTTTTTTTTTATGAATCCTAAATATTGATTATTATGGGTTAGAGACGAATGTGTAAAAGAAACAGTATACTGATAAAGATAATTAATTCCAAAATCAAAAGAGCAATCAGGTTGCAAAAATAAAGGGTCATTATCCTCTTGTAATTATAACGAAGATAAACCATTTTTGATAGAAAAAGGGGAGTAAAAAAACCTATTGATTGGATTCCCTCTTTCCTTTACAGGTTTTTTATTATTATTGTATATATACATAATCTTCTTTATTATACATAATACTCTGTTTTGACCATATTGCACTATGTATCAGTTATTTTATAACTCAAGAAGTTCCTTCTACCTCTGCTTCACGTGGAAATATAAATGGAAGAATTACAAGGATATTTAGAAGAAGATAGATCTCGGCAACAACAGTTTCTATATCCACTTCTCTTTCAAGAATATATTTACGTATTTGCTTATGATCATGGGTTAAATAGTTCAATTTTTTATGAACCCCAAAACTCCTCGGGTTATGACAATAAATTTAGTTCAGTACTTGTGAAACGTTTAATTATTCGAATGTATCAAAAAAATTATTTGATTTATTCGGTTAATGATATTTACCAAAATATATTTGTTGGGCATAACAATTATTTTCATTTTTTTTCTCAGATTCTATCTGAAGGTTTTGCAGTCATTGTAGAAATTCCATTTTCGCTGCAGTTAATATCTTCCCTTGAAGAAAAAGAAATACCAAAATCTCACAATTTACAATCTAGTCATTCAATATTTCCTTTTTTAGAGGATAAATTATTGCATTTAAATTATCTTTCCGATATACTAATACCCTATCCCGTCCATATGGAAATCTTGGTCCAAATGCTTCAATCCTGGATCCAGGATGTTCTCTCTTTACATTTATTGCAGTTCCTTCTCCACGAATATTATAATTGGAATAGTCTCATTATTCCGAAAAAATCTATTTACGTATTTTCAAAAGAAAATAAAAGACTATTTTGGTTCTTATATAATTTATATATATATGAATACGAATTTCTATTAGTGTTTCCTTGTAAACAATCCTCTTTTTTACGATTAATATCTTCTGGAGTCCTTCTTGAGCGAATACATTTTTATGTAAAAAAAGAACATCTTGGAGTGTGCCGAATTTTTTGTCAGAAGACTCTATG